TCTAACATAATGCATGAAAAGATCCTGAAGGATCCATAGGCCCTCATTCGCAAAGACTTCTTCTACAGGATGCTTTATTTTTCCATAGAAAAATATTCGCTCAAAAAAGATAGCAGACGATGTTAATCGTAAATGAGAAGATTGGTTGCAGAGAAAAAGTAAGACAGATTCGTATTCACAAACATGAGAATTATACAGGAACAAGAAAAATCTTGAATTACTCTTTGAAAAAATAGAAATCAATTTTTTTGGAATAATAAAACTATTACAATTATAATACTCGTGAAGAAAAAGTCCTAATAAATGCAAAGAAGAGGCATCTTTTACCCAACAACGAAGGGTTTGAACTAAGATGTGCAGATGAATCGGATAGGGTATTAGTACATCTGATACATAAGTTAAATGTGTAAATTTGTCCTCTAAAAAAGGAAATATTGAATGAATTGATAGTAAATTATAATACTTTACGACTTCTCTGCTCGTTAAGGAAGATTCTAATCGTAGGGCAAATGGCATTTCCACAATGCCTGCAACCCCCTCTGATATCATTAGAGAATACAAATTCTCATTGAACCCAAAAACTTGATTTTGATTAGAATCATTATCGAAAATAATCAAATGATTCGTTTGATACATTCGAAAAATGAAACGTTTTACAATCAGTAAACTATATTGATTGTCATAAACCCCATTTTCTACCAAGTTCAATCTATTTAAACCACGATCACGAACAAACGCATACATATACTCCCGAAAGATAAGTGGGTATAGGAGTTCATATTTCCCAGATCTATCTAGCTCTAAAAATCCTTGATATTTCGTCATTTGAAATTTGATTTGAACCGAAAATAGGATGGGATATATTGGGTTATCAAATGATACATAGTACGATAGAGTCAAAACAAGATATTATATTAAAAATAATAAGAGGATACCTCGGAAAAAGGTACGATTCAAAAAAGGACTCTCTATCCTCTCTTTTTTCGACCAATTGGTTTATGTTCATTCTCGGATAACAAGATGGTTAGAAATCCTTTATTTTTTCAATCCAATCGCTCTTTTGATTAAAAAAATATTTATTTATCAATATACTGCCTTCTTCAATACACATTTATTTCTACTATATAATATAGCTAATAGTTAGGATTCAAAAAAAATCGATAATACGCTCATGGGAAAAGCCTTTCCCGCACCAAGCACTAATATAGTTTTAACGTCTAATTAGATCGCGTAATCATTCAAAAATGAAGAACAGGAGCTCGTTACTTTTTCTTTTCCTATAATTGGAACCTATAGTTAGGATCTATCCATTTATTTCCTCGACCTAACTTTCAATTTAGTTTTAATTTATTTACTTGTTAAATTCATTTTCGTCCAAGTCAAAAATTAAATTTAAACAAGGTTTGGCCCTGCCCTATACCCTATAGGAAGAATGAAATATTCTTAGAATTATCTATTGATACGACATGCTGTTTTTTCCCGTCATTCCTTTCAGGATCAGTCGCGGTCACTCTACCGATGATATATATAGACGAATCCTTTGCTTCATACAAATGTGTAAAAGATGCTAGCCGCACTTAAAAGCCGAGTACTCTACCGTTGAGTTAGCAACCCGAACTAAAAAAATTAGAATGTATAGATAATAGATACAATCGGAATCCCAATAAAAAAAGAGATTAAATTGTATGTCACAATCAAAACATTTAAAAAAGACAAAACAAAACTAGAAAAATATATAATCAATTTTGAACCGAAGAGCGGAGATAAATAGAGTCATTTATCCACGCTCAGATTATATTTATTGGATACATTGTTGTCAATAGAAATGGGAATGTTGAGAAAAGAATACAATAAAAAAAAGGAAATTTGTGAATTTACTAAAATCAAAAGCTAAGGGTTTAGCTTAGGTTGGCACTATATATAGAAGCTAGAAGCGACATAGAGAGATAAAAAAGGGTGTAGCCGGACAAATAAATTAAACAAAGTAAATAGAAAAACTCCAGGTTTATTCAATTCATATCAATCTAAGTAAAAAAGAAAAGATTAAGACTTTACTTTTCTTAGTTGTTCATAGAATTTCACTGAAAAATGCCCATGGCCTTTACAATAGACTTTTTTGGTTATAAAATATTACATTATGTAGGAGCAATAAGAAATATTATATAAATTGAAAACGGGTTTCCTTGTTCTAAGACCCTTTATCTTTCTTTGCCTTGAATCATTGGGTTTAGACATTACTTTGTTTGGTGATTTTTAATCGTTTCAATCCAAATGGTAGCAACATACCTTTTTTTGTGATTTCCTTGTATCGCCAAATCCTACTAATGGTTGATTCCTGTGTAATACACTTTTGATTGGCTGGAAAGTGGAAAGGTTTTTACAAATTCCAACAAATTTGAATTTAAGACTTGCTTGAATTAGATCTTTTCGATTTCCATATCAAAATATACTTACCCCTATTTATTAATTTTAATAACCCTAGATTGGTTCCTCCGATAAACGAATCAATACGTTCTGCTCGAACTTGATCTTGTACGATTTAGCAGAAAATATAAAGAAATAATATATTTATTAATTAAATATAACTATAACACTACTACAATTAATTCTAAAGAAATCTTTTTTGAATCCGGATCTTCAAATAACTTGATAGTTATAAGATAAATTCACCAATTTCACACTTCCTTCTTCGAATACTAAACTAAGAACTCATACGAAATCCTCAATTTCAAAAATGGATCACAAGTGGATTCTATTTGATCTGCGGGTTATTTGCACTCGATTAAATTTGTTAAAAAAGATATGATTCATAGAAGACTCAGAAAAAATAAGAATAATAATTTTTTTTGAATAGTATACTGTTAAACATAAACAGAAGACCCTTCAAAAAAGTAAACGTTATTCTGATTTCTGATATAAATCTATCTATTAGATCATATATATGATCTAAGCCTGTACTAATCTTTCACTATGTTAGGTGTGTATATACACTCTGGGACGGAAGGATTCGAACCTCCGAATACCGGGACCAAAACCCGTTGCCTTACCACTTGGCCACGCCCCATTTATTTTTGACACTAATAAACACTAAGATTGGTACTAGTTATTCGTCAATAAATATCTATAATATAAATTATATTATTGAAATAATTTTTCAATGTGTAAATTATAGAATTAAACTAATGAATTTATTGATCATTACATCTAATTCAATTAAGATATTATATGAAAGTATGATTTATTCTATTCACTTTTGATTTTAGAATTGAAGTTGAAGAATTTTTGATTGGGCAAGTTCAAATCAAAGAAGGTTTTTTGGTCTATCGACTTTATTTGTATTCCTTTAACCTTCTAGAAATAATGCAACTTATTAATAACTCAATCAAAATAAATATAATTACCCTCAAGAACAAAATGTTTGTTATGCTTAATATATTAAGTTTGCCCTGTATCTATCTTAATTCTACCCTTTTTTCAAGTAGTTTTTTCGCCGCCAAATTGCCCGAAGCCTACGCTTTTTTAAATCCAGTCGTAGATGTTATGCCAGTAATACCTCTTCTCTTTTTTCTCTTAGCTTTTGTTTGGCAAGCTGCTGTAAGTTTTCGATGATTTTATTAATTAAATAGTATTTAATACTGCCCTAGATAAATTCAGGTTTTATTGGAAAAAAAATTCTAACAATCAATAAGATTATATAAATCTTGCAGTATAAACCCTTGATTCAAATAGCGGAATTCTGGTATAGCTGTGATAAGTTCAGAACACCACATTTGACTTCATTATTCTGAACTTTTTTCATTTGAAGACCTCTTTCTTCCAAAATGGCTAATTGTGGGTATAAAAGAAAATTTTTCGTAATTTAAAAATCCCCTTTTATTAAATATTAATAATGCTTTTTTTCAGTTTTTTCTTGATTTGGTGGCAATTTCAAAAAAGAAATATATAAAGTATACTAAAATATAGTAGGGTACGCAGTCTCAAATACAAATATACGCGTGGAGGATCTACTCTCTTTTTTTCCTAAAAAACTTTTGGAGATTTTGTAATGCTTACTCTAAAACTATTTGTTTACACAGTAGTGATATTCTTTGTCTCTTTATTCATCTTCGGATTCCTATCTAATGATCCGGGACGTAATCCTGGACGTGAATAATAAAAAAGAAATAAGGTTTGTTTTTCTTGCTCGATTTTTAAATGTTCTTTAGTAGTATTTTTTCGCTTTCACATTTTTAATAGTTAAAAAAAGGGAAATAAAAAGTTATCGAGGAAAACGGAAAGAGAGGGATTCGAACCCTCGGTACGAAAAACTCGTACAACGGATTAGCAATCCGACGCTTTAGTCCACTCAGCCATCTCTCCCCAATTCACAAAGGAAAGGACAATTACTAAATTAACTATATTAAATAAGTCAATATAGGGCTTGAAAAAAGACTTTTCTTTAGTTTATCTGTATAAAAAAATTAATAATATTTTTTATACAGATAAATTTTTTAATAAACAGTACTTTTTGATTTTGTCCAAAGAAAACTTTTCTTTCCCCTGGCCAGGTCTCTTTTGTTTCAATGAATCAAATTCAAATATTTTTTTTATTTAATTTGAAAACACAAAAACTTATTATTGATATTGACACAATCATAAGAGGAACTGTTTCGATTCCTTTGATATATAATCCAAATGTCATTCGCTATCTTAATTTCTTGGCTTTTTTTATTATAGTATTTTATTAAAAAAAAATCAATTAAAGTAAGATACGAAAATAGGGGAACTGTGAATTCTTGTTCACTGCATTTTTATGTTACGACTTAAATAGTTTTGTCAAGCCATATCTGACAAAAACCTCTAAGCAAAAGACTTGGAATAAAACTGGGTCCTAATCTCTCATTACGTCTTCTCGTTTACTGTACGCTCTAATTTTTTTTCAGGATTTTTTTTTGATCCTTCCTATCTTTTGATTACGAACAAATTTTTTGTTCGACAAAAAGTCGATTTATACACAATAA